CTCAGTTTTATTTATTGGTCTAAGCAAGATACGACTTATTTGAAATTAATTGAATGAACAAGCTATAAAAAATAAAAAGAAATCTTTCTGTGGGATTCCATGTATTTTATTGTTCCTTACCGCGTCAATTGCCAATTATTAGTCATTGAGATTTATGGGCAATTCGAATTAATATTTAGGGATAGATATTACCGATTTTTTCCCTTTACAAACAAATTGAAATGATTGAAGTTTTTCTATTTGGAATCGTATTAGGTTTAATTCCTATTACCTTGGCTGGATTATTCGTAACTGCATATTTACAATACAGACGTGGTGATCAGTTAGACCTTTGATTAATTAAAATTTGGATTATTAATATATTATTAGTTATTGACCTCCTCTTTTCTTTAATTGGAATCCACGGGAGGTCAAATTCGACTGAATGAAATAAGGTAACTAACTGGAACAGCAATCAGAATTTGACCTAACAAGAACGGAATCACGCTCTGTAGGGCTTGAACCTACGACATCGGGTTTTGGAGACCCACGTTCTACCAAACTGAACTAAGAGCGCTTTCTATTTCTTGTCACAATTTTGATTCTTTTTGTAACCCCACTGCATTTTTCATGTATATATATCCTATATAGTATAGTATAATAAATTGAAAGAAAGATTATTTATGTCTAATTTCATGGATCTCAATTGATTCCTCGTTACTTCTCCGAGGAGAAGTAATAGGTAGGGATGACAGGATTTGAACCCGTGACATTTTGTACCCAAAACAAACGCGCTACCAAGCTGCGCTACATCCCTTTCAATTGGTCTACAATGTCATTGTAGAGAATCCCTGTCTTCTTTTCCATAGTGTTATTTCTTTCCATAGTATTATTTCTTCCATTGATAGACACAATTTATATTGTTATTTGTTCGTTTTTGGCTCATATCATCATATTGTATAACATATAATAATATTAAAATAATAAAAGACTTATATACACGAATATGAGACGCTAAAAAGAAATATTTTTCAGCAATGCTCAGGCAGAAAGAGACATTTTTTTCTGTTTTAAAAAAGAAAGGAAAATCTGATCTACCGAATCATTGTAAATTTCAATTGAAATTAGGGATTACTCGTCCAAATATAAGTGGTCTTTAACTCCATATGCATCTGATCATATATGTATTGACGTTATGTATTCCAATAAAGAAGGAGGCAGATTTTCAATGCGAGATCTAAAAACATATCTTTCGGTGGCACCGGTACTAAGTACTTTATGGTTCGCGTCTTTAGCAGGTTTATTGATAGAGATCAATCGTTTATTCCCGGATGCGTTGACATTCCCTTTTTTTTCATTTTAGTTATTTCCACGGGAAGGGTTGAAAAAGATTAGAGATACAATCAAATATCTGTAACTAATGCTTCTCCCCCTCTTTTTTTTTTCTTTTTATAAAAAAATGATAAGGTAAGGGAGGAAAGAGAAAGAATAAAAGTGGATTCAATCTCAGCGAAACTTGGATTCGGGCTTAAATTAATAATAGAGTGAGAGCGGGAATGAAATGGGGGTCTCGGGCAACAGTATCATACAAGATACTTAAATAATATACTGTACTTCAATTAGAATATAGTTAGAAATCATTGTATTACTTATTATTTACTATTACTCTATTGATTCCAATGAAATCTTTCAGAATTGGATTTCGAGTTAACAACTTCTATTTTTTCTTTGTTCCTTTCTTATTCGCTTCTTCAGATCGAAAAAAAAATGGAAGAGTTGATTGAATCAAAAACCAAAGGAGGTTCATGGCCAAGAGTAAAGATGTCCGAGTAACGGTTATTTTGGAATGTACCAGTTGTGTGCGAAACGGTGTTAATAAAGAATCAACGGGCATTTCCAGATATATTACTCAAAAGAATCGGCACAATACACCTACTCGATTGAAATTGAGAAAATTTTGTCCCTATTGTTACAAACATACGATTCATGGGGAGATAAAGAAATAGATCGAACGAGGTTTGTCACCCTTCTAAGGAACAGGAAAAATTACATAGTATATATATAACATATATTTAATAATCTAAACCAAATCCTATTTCTATTCCAGTCGGATCAAAAATGAATTAGAATTAAGAAATAGGATTTTCAGGGATAAGGAATAAACAAACCATGGATAAATCCAAGCGACCTTTTCTTAAATCCAAACGAGCTTTTCGTAGGCGTTTGCCCCCGATCCAATCGGGGGATCGAATTGATTATAGAAATATGAGTTTAATTAGTCGGTTTATTAGTGAACAAGGAAAGATATTATCTAGACGAGTGAATAGATTGACCTTGAAACAACAACGATTAATTACTATCGCTATAAAACAAGCTCGTATTTTATCTTTATTACCTTTTCTTAATAATGAGAAAAGGTTTGAAAGAACCGAGTCGACCGCCAGAACTACTAGTTTTCGAACCAGAAATAAATAGACTTACTCTTCAATCGAATCCAAATTCCAATCCGAATTCAAACGCGGATGACTGTTTTGTTAGAAAAATCCAAGAATCTAGATTTCATTGTCGTAAGAAAAAAAGATTCACAGAGTCGGGGAAGAATAAATCTTTTTTTTTGTTCGCTCAGTCTCCCTTTTATCAAGTTTTCATCATACTAATTTTGACTATACCTTCCCGGAGTTTATTCTCCGGGGAACGCCATTTAAATTTTTTCGGTGGATTCCTTACAATCCCCTTCTTTTATGATCTCATTGGAAATCATATAAAGACAATTTCTATTTAATATAGCTATTTGTGCAAGTATTTTCCGATTAAGAAGTAATTTCTTCTTGTACAAATCATGTATCAATCTACTATAACTATAGGATACCATATTTTCACGAATTACTGCATTTATCCGAGTAATCCACAAACGACGAAAATCTCTCTTTTGCCTATCTCTATCCCGATGAGCAGAAACCAAAGCTCTTATTTTCTGTTGAGTAATAGTTCGAGTCAATCTTGAATGAGCCCCCCGGAAGCTTGATGCAAATAAACGAATTTTTGTTCTACGTTTACGAGCTACATATCCTCGTCTAATTCTGGTCATTGAATAAATAAAACTTTGATGAATAACTAATTGATTGTTTATTTCCGTTCTTTCAGTTATTCTTTTCCTCTTTACTGATGAATTAATAACAAAACGGATTCTTCCAATGTATAAAATCAAAATTCCAATGGCTTTTGCTACTATAACCTTCCCGACCACTATTTTTTTTTAGACATTTCGCTGCTAAATAAAAAATTCATTGATACCGATACCAGGATACCCGAAAAAACAAGAGTAAATATGAATAGATAAAAGAAAAGAATAGTGGTTCCGTCGTTTCTATGGTTCCTTCTTAAACGGCGAGGTCCTCTCTATACACCGGAGCCCCTTCCTTAATAAATATTTATGGGTAACTTGTACAGTTCACACCCTTTGGCTCTACCCATGCATTATTTAGTAATAGGTCTTTCACAACGAGATCTGCCTATACAGTAACGGTATTTAATTATGAGATTTAGCTAGGTAGCTGACCCTGTGAGTCCGTTCTTGCAAAAGTGGGAACATCGTTTTTCCGCCTATTTCCCCCGCTTAATGGATAACCCTTTTTTACCAATGGGGAATTGCTTTTCATCTTAAATTCAGGTGATTGGATTTGCACCAATGGAAACCATAAATTGCATACACAGGGATATAAGGGATTTTTTTCTAGGATAGTGAGTGGAATTCTTCCATTCTATCCTATTCACTGGTACTGATCATTGATACTGGAAAAAGGCTTTCCTTTCTTGTTTGTGTACCAGCTCATGATTTGAACGCGTCACACATACACCCTAGTACATGTTCCTCGGCGCTGGGGACATCCCCGAAGAGCGGGGGATTTCGTGACATTTCTTATTGGCTGTCTTGTGTTTCTAATAAGTTGTTTAATCGTTGGCATGCTGAATCATATACATACTAGGCTGGTTTAGATCGATCCTAACCGAATTATTATCAATTGCTTCTATTTAGATTCTATTTACTAGATAAACGCGATAAGAATCTAAATAAAATCGCAGATTGACGCGAAATCTTTGCTATTTTCATTCAACCAACCGCTACAAGATCAACAATTCCATGAGCTTGGGCTTCTGTTGCTGACATAAAAACATCCCTTTCCATATCTTCGGATACAATCCATAAGGGTTTGCCCGTTCTTTGTACATAAACCCTTGTGATGGTTTCGCGCAGTTTCAGTAGTTCTTCCGCTTCCAGGATAAATTCTCCCGTTTGTGCCTCATAAAAAGAGCTGGCGGGTTGATGGATCATTACCCTGATGATAAATCAATGGTTCCTCTATCTTGCATAATGAGGCGAAAACAAAAGAATAAAAAAAATGATAAATTGAACAACCGTACAGGCATCTTTTGTGCAGTGCATACGGCTCTATAATGGAATTTACTTTGACCTTCCATCGAATTAAAGAGAAAATATAGGATCTATAAGACCCGGATTGGCAAATGGTCCAATTACCACCCTTCCTTTCGGGCAAGTTCAAAAATACTATGATGGTTCCGTTGCTTCATATATTTATGGCCTCTGTGATTCAGCAATCCCAAAGTTTCTTTTTGAGCTAAGGAAAATTTTATTTCTTTTTTTTTTCTACTCTATACACTCTATACAGTGCGAAAAAAAAAGTTTGTGACGCTGAAATGGATTCCCGATAGATAAGAAACAATCGGAAATACCTTTTATTTCATACTACTCTTTCAATACATAATCTAATGTTTGAAAAAATAATAATAATTTTCTCATATTGAATTCGAAGTGCCATGCTATTATTACTTAATATTCCTGCGAAGGCATAGTCTTTTTTCTCTCAAATTAAAAATCAAAAACTCAATGGCGCCGAGCGTGAGGGAATGCTAGACGTTTGGTAATTTCTCCTCCGACCAGGATAAAGGATCCCATTGAAGCGGCCAACCCCATGCATATTGTATGTACATCTGGTCGTACA